GTTCCCTCTATTTCTCCGAGTAAAGCCTTTCGCATCGCGATACCTATCGTATCTGCTTGACCTTTCATAAGCGGGGACAGAACGAAACGGCCATAATAAAGACGCTTACTGTCTGTTCTTGATTCAACACACTTCCACTGTAGTGTTCGAGTGGATACTGCTACTTCTTCTCGAACCATACTAATATTATTGTTTGATCAGATCATTGAATCATTTATTTCTATTGCAATCCATTCAATTTTGATTTCTACACACGTCTTTTTTTAGGAGGCCTACATCCATTATGTGGCATAGGGGTTACGTCACGTACGAAACTTAATAGTATACCACTTCTACGAATGGCTCGTAATGCTGCATCTCTTCCGAGACCAGGGCCTTTTATCATGACTTCTGCTCGTTGCAGACCCTGATCCACTGCCGTACGAATAGCATTTCCTGCTGCGGTTTGAGCAGCAAATGGTGTCCCTCTTCTTGTGCCTCTGAATCCACAAGTACCAGCGGAGGACCAAGAAACCACCCGACCTATTACATCTGTAACAGTCACAATGGTATTGTTGAAACTCGCTTGAACATGAATAACTCCTTTTTGTATTCTACGTCCATTCTTACGTGAACCAATTCTTGGTATAGCTTTTGTCATATTTTATCATCTCATAAATATGAGTCAGAGATATACGGATATATCCATTTCATGTCAAAAGAGATCCTTTATTTGTACATCGGACCGTTTAGAAAGTCCCTTGTTAGAAAGATTACCCCTGTCTCTGTTTATGTTTCGGATTGGAACAAATTACTATAATTCGTCCCCGCCTACGGATCAGTCGACATTTTTCACAAATTTTACGAATGGAAGCCCTTATTTTCATATTTGTTATTCCTTAATTCCAAATATACTCCTTGGAAGAAAATAAGTCTCTTGAAATTTTGAACCTCGAATTGTATTCCCATGAAAGGAATGTTTAAATTCAAATAAAAAGCCACCTAATCATTCGACTCTTTGCTGCGAAGTCTATAAATTATACGTCCCCTAGTTGAATCATAACGACTTACTTCGATTTTGACTCTATCTCCTGGTAGTATCCGGATAAAACTCCGTCGGATCCTCCCCGAAACATAACCTAGAATCAGATCTTCATTGTCTAAACGAACTCGGAACATACCATTGGGAAGCGATTCAGTAATTAAACCTTCGTGAATCAATTTTTGTTCTTTCATTCCAGGTAACCCCCTTGAAGTATCAACTAATGGAGGAGGAGTAATAGTAGACAATTCGTCTTTCCTCTCTTTTTCCCAAATAGCAAGTTACGGATCAAATTCGGATACCAGAAGGATCACCAGATATAATACAAAATTTCTCCCCCAATTCTTTCTAGTCGAGCTTCTCGATCTGTCATTATACCTCGAGAAGTAGAAAGAATTACGACCCCCATTCCACCTAAAATCCTAGGAATTCGTTGATGGTTGGAATAGATTCGTAGACCGGGACGACTGATACGCTTTAAAATATTTCTATATGTTCCTTTCCTATTCCTTCTATGTCGCAGGGTTGAAACCAAGAAATATTTGTTGTTTTCCCTATGTTTCCTAACATTTTCAATAAACCCTTCTTGTAGAAGTATTTTAACAATGTTTTCGGCGATATTAGTAGATGCTATTCGAACCGTTCCTTTTTTATCCATGTTAGCATTTCTTATAGAAGTTATTATATCGGCAATAGTGTCCCTGCCCATGACGAACTAAAATTATGGGTGCCTTCCAGTTTTGATATAATCAACATGTTCCTTTTTTTTTTTCATTTTTTCTTATTTATTTATGAATTATTAAAGGTATATGCGTGAGACACAATCTACTAACGTGATCTATTTCAGAGACCTGACTATACGGTCTCATCTACTAGTATTTATAAGACTTCAGGAGCTAATGAGACTATTTTAGTGAAATTCAACTGTCTCAATTCCCGCGCGATCGCTCCAAAAACTCGAGTTCCTTTTGGATTTCCTTCTTGATCAATGACAACTGCTGCATTGTCATCATATCGTATTATCATACCGTTGTCGCGTTTGAGTTCTTTACATGTACGTACAATTACAGCTCTGATCACTTCTGATCTTTCGAGAGGCATATTGGGCACTGCTTCTTTGATTACAGCAACAATAACGTCACCAATATGAGCATATCGTTGATTACTAGCTCCTATGATTCGAATACACATCAATTCTCGAGCCCCGCTGTTGTCCGCTACATTCAAATGGGTCTGAGGTTGAATCATATCATTTTTTTTTTTGAATCTGCTCTTTCAATGCAAAAGGCAAAGGAAAAAGAGAGAAATATTGTCTGCCCAGAAATCAAAAAATCTGCGATTGTATTTTTCATCACAAATACCCTTCACATACCTATCACGCGATAATGAATTGAGTTCGTATAGGCATTTTGCACGCAGCTATTGAAATAGCTGCTCTGGCTACAGTTTCTGATACTCCGCCCATTTCATAAAGTATTCGACCGGGTTTAACGACAGATACCCAATATTCGGGAGATCCTTTCCCCGAACCCATACGTGTTTCGGTAGGTCTTACTGTAACGGGTTTGTCGGGAAATATACGTACCCATATTTTTCCACCACGGCGTGCATATCGTGTCATTGCTCGTCGTCCTGCTTCTATTTGTCTAGACGTGATCCAAGCGGGTTCAAGTGCCTGAAGAGCATATCTGCCGAAACAAATATGATTGCCTCGATAAGATATTCCCTTCATTCTTCCTCTATGTTGTTTACGGAATCTGGTTCTTTTGGGGTTATAGTTGATGGTTGTTTCTCAATCCCATCTCTACTGCAGAACCGGACATGAGAGTTTCTTCTCATCCAGCTCCTCGCGAATGAAACGATTCAATAAGATTACGTATATGTATTTATTGAATGAATAATACACTGAATCATGGAATTTATTGATATTTAATCTGTCACACGGGAAGCCTTATAGTATATAGTATATACGGCTAGACGGATATTTCTATTTTATTTATATGGGATAATGCCTTTCTTTTGAAAATGAATCCTTGACCTTTACCGAATCTGTCAAAATACTGCAATCCAATAATGGTTTCGCGGGCGAATATTGACTCTTTCCATATTTGCTTCATTCGTAGGGTGAACCCATGACCTATCAGAAGAAATTAATTGGTTCCTGGTTGATTCCGCCATCCCACCCAATGAATCATTAGGATTCGTTTTCAATAGAATCTTCCGTAGTCACAGGTTTCGTCGTTCCCATAGCTTTTCCATTAATGGCTAGGCCTGAACTATGCAATGGAGCTCCTAATTAAATTCGTTCCCGAGCCAATCTCCTCAGTCTCTATTGACTCGGGGCTCTTTATTATTTGTATTTTTCTTATGAACCGTATTCATCTAATTATGGACGAATCAGTATTGATGCTTTATCACACTGCCTTTTATGATATGATGTGATTGATAGACCATACATATTGGAATCATATATCATGGAGATTCTCCTTCTCTCTTTCTCTCGCCCTTCCAGTTACCCACATCCCTCTATTTTTCTTTCCAACCTATAAATGGATTTTTCCTTTATGGAAAAAAAAGATTTCAGTTGCTACAACTATATGATCGATACATCATATGGCGACTGCTTCCTTGGATCTCGATAATACAAAGCAATGAGTTGGTTACTAGTTCTTATAGTTATTAGTTAGGGGCTGGTCTGTTTTTTGAATCCCAACTTTAAATAAAAAACCAACGAGTCACACACTAAGCATAGCAGTTCCACCAAAAGGTCAATCGAATTTTTATTCAACCTTATAGAATTAGAATTGCTCATTTTTCATTTTTTTTTTTTATTGAAGTGAAAAGGAATAGTTTGTAGTTTTTGTTCTATCACTGAATAGAATGGCAAGCAAAGGAAGGGTCCATTATTGCTCGTCTACAAATATCCAAATTTTGATGCCCAATGCCCCATAGGCAGTTCGAACTGTATAGGAACAATGATCAATTTTAGCTCGAATGGTTTGGAGGGGAACCCTACCTTCTCTGATCCATTCGACACGTGCAATTTCTTTTCCGTCGATACGCCCTGCAATTTCCACTTGAATTCCTTTTGTGTCTGCTTGTTCAGTTAATTCAATAGCTTTTTTCATTGCCTTTCGAAACGAAACCCTATTCTTTAATTGTAGAGCTATATATTCTGCAAGAATATTAGGTTGTCCATAAGGTTTTGCAACTCTTGTAATAGCAATGTTAAGTCTCCGATTCACAGAATGAAGCCCCTTTTGTACATTGATCTGCAATTCTTCGATTCCTCGTGTTTGGCCTTCTATTAACAAATTTGGGAATCCAATATAGATTATGACCTGGATCAAGTCCATTTTTTTTTGAATCTCTATATGTGCAATTCCAATTCCTTCGAAACTTGAAGATACTCTTATATTTTTTTGTACATATATCTTGATACAATCCCGTATTTTTTCATCTTCCTGGAGACCTATGTAATAACTTTTTGGTTGTGCGAACCAAAGGGAACGATGACTTTGGTTTTCGCCAAGGCGGAAACCGAGTGGATTTATTTTTTGACCCATCTTTTTTTTTCTCTCTCTCTCTCCTTCTCTATATATCTTTCTATTATAGGATCTCTCCATACATTTTTTGTTTCTAAAAATATATCCTGATCTGTTTTCTTTTTAGAGCTATCCTTCAATACAATAATTATATGACAGGCGGGTCTTTCTATCGGATAACTACGTCCTCTAGCCCTGGGTTTTAACTTTTTCACGATAGTACCCCCATTGACTTCGGCTTTACTAATGACTGAATCAGCTTCGTTGAAACTTTTATTGTGACTAGCATTTGCTGCTGCAGAATAAACCAGTTTAAAAATGGGATAAAATGCTCGATAAGGCATGAGTTCCAGTAACATAAGTGTTTTCTCATAGGAATGCCCACGAATCTGATCAATGACTCTTCGTGCTTTGTGAGCAGACATACATATACGTTGAGCTAAAGCTTGTACTTGTGTACTCGAGCTCCTCTTCATCTTCTGCTTTTTCAAGGTCTTCTTCCACTTTCTCCACTTTGACATAAGATAAGGTTTGCCTCCCGCCAATGAACGATGAGCACCTATTTCACTTTATTTTATTAACGGAGAGATCTAGTATCGTTTCTCGCGTGTCCCTGGAAAGTAAGAGTAGGTGCAAATTCTCCTAATTTTTGACCCACCATACGATCCGTTATATAAATAGGTAAATGCGCCTTTCCATTATGAATGGCAATTGTATTGCCGATCATTGTGGGTATAATGGTAGATGCCCGGGACCAAGTTACTATTATCTCTTTTTCCTCTCTCATGTTAAGCTTCTTTATTTTTTCCAATAAATGATTAGCTACAAAAGGATTTTTTTTTAGTGAACGTGTCACGGCCTATTATTCCCCCCCCTTTTTTTTTTTTTTGAAAAGACGAGTAAAAAACAATATTTATTTGATTTTGAATATTCCTATTTACGGCGACGAATAATAAAACTATTACTATATTTATTCCTTTTCCTACTTCTTCTTCCAAGCGCAGGATAACCCCAAGGGGTTGTGGGTTTTTTTCTACCAATCGGGGCCCTCCCTTCACCACCCCCATGGGGATGGTCTACAGGGTTCATAACTACCCCTCTTACTACAGGACGCCTACCTAGCCAACACTTAGATCCGGCTCTACCCAAACTTTTCTGGTTCGCCCCAACATTACCCACTTGTCCGACTGTTGCTGAGCAGTTTTTGGATATCAAACGGACCTCCCCAGATGGAAATCTTAATGTGACCGATTTACCCTCTTTTGCAATCAGTTTCGCTACAGCACCTGCTGCTCTAGTTAATTGTCCACCCTTTCCAAGTGTGATTTCTATGTTATGTACGGCCGTGCCTAAGGGCATATGGGTTGAAGTAGATTTTTCTTTTTGATCAATAAAAACCCCTTCCCAAACCGTACAAGCTTCTTCCAAAGCATACGGCTTTCCGGATGTATATATATATATTATATGATGATATCTAGACAGATGGATTTTATATGAATCGTGTGATGAAGTACCACATGAGTGGATATATAGGAATACAAATCTGCCAAATCACTCATGTTATGATCTTATACATCTTAGGTCTCTCCGTTTCGTCATCTGGCTTATGTTCTTCATGTAGCATTCAGACCGAATGACTCTATGAAATTACGTCGCTACTTCCACATATTACGGGTAACGTAGGAGACATCTCTATTTTTCCCCGGGGGAATTTTTAGAATTACCACCACTTAGCTTTCAATTCACCTCTGACCATCAAATGAAATGTGAATAACCCATCCTCTTCTCTTTGAAACAAGGGTCGCTTCCGCTTCTGTCCGTGCTTCAAACAATTTTGTTTTCTCCATATTACCATATCTGGAGTGTCAATAATTTTATATGAGGAACTACTGAACTCAATCACTTGCTGCCGTTATTCTTCAGTTTTCTGTTGAGGTCTATCCTGTAGAGGTACTCAAATTGGATCAGTGATCAATTTCTAGGTTTCGTCGTAAACCTAATTGGTTACTTCCAATTACGTAAATCCATAGTTCAAACCGCACTCAAAGGTAGGGCATTTCCCATTGATATAGGAACTTCTGTACCGGAAACAATGGTATCTCCAATTATAGCCCCTCTGGGATGTAAAATATATCTTTTCTCACCATCTCCATAGTGTATGAGACAAATGTATGCATTTCGATTAGGGTCATATTCTATGGTTACGATCCTAGCAGATATGTCTTTTTCATTCCGTCGAAAATCGATTTTACGGTATAGACGCTTATGGCCTCCTCCTCTATGCCCTGCGGTAATGATTCCCCTGGAATTACGACCTTTACCACAGCGATGCTGTCCATAGATCAAATTATTTCGCGGATTGGATTTCACTTGACTGTCTACGGATCCTTTGCGTATGCTCGGGGTAGAAGTTTTGTATAAATGTATCGCCGTGTTATTTAGTATTTTTTTTCTTTTTTTTTTTTACTTAAATTCTTTTCTCTTCTCTATAAGAGGTAAAATAGAATAACCCGGTTGAAGCGTAATGATCATACGTCTGTAATGCATTGTATGTCCCATAATGGGTCCCATTCTTCTACCCTTTCCCGGGTAGTTGATGACTATTTATAGCTATTACTTTGACGCCAAAGAAGAGTTCGACCCAATGCTTTATTTCTGTCCTAGTTGATCCTGATTCGACATTACATTAGAAGTATATTGATTGTTCCCCAATAACCGAATACTTTTTTCTGTAAAGACTACATGTTTGATTCCATCCATAAATCTACTTTCTTCCCCACGAGTTCCAGTATCGATAAGAATTCTAGTTCTTACTCTTCATATGTTATGGTTGGTATGAATATACCATACCAATTCGTTATGTATGGATGATGAGATTCCATTGATACGGAGCCAGTGGAACTAGCCTTATTGAATGTCCCCGTTGGCCTGCATCCAGCAGGAATTGAACCTACGAATTCGCCAATTATGAGTTGGGCGCTTTAACCATTCAGCCATGGATGCTTCACTGGGGTCATTGTACATCGCAAGTGACCCAAATTCAATTCACTTAGATTCTTTTGGATTCTTTAGGAGGAATCAATGAAATGAGAGGACATCAATTCAAATCCTGGATCTTCGAATTGAGAGAAATCCAGAATTCTCACGATTTCTTGGATTCATGGATCCAACCCGATTCAGTGAAATCTTTCACTTCCTTTTTTTTCCACCAAGAGCGCTTTATAAAACTTTTTGATTCCCGAACTTTGAGTGTCCCAATTTCACGTGATTCACAGGGTTCAATTCGTCGACATTGCACGATCAAAGGTGTAGTACTGCTTGTACTTGTAGTAGCGGTCCTTATATACAATCGAAATAGGGCCGAAAGAAAAAATATCTATTTGATGGGGCTTCTTCCTAAACCTCTGCGTTCCATTGGACCCCCCAATTATACATTGAAAGAATCCTTTTGGTCTTCCAATCTCAATAGGTTGATTGTTTCGCTCCTGTATCTTCCAAAAGGGAAAAAGATCTATGAGAGTTGTTTCATGGATCCGAAAGAAAGTACTTGGGTTCTTCCAATAACTAAAAAGTGTATAATGTCTGAATCTAACTGGGGTTCGCGGCGATGGAGGAATGCGATCGTAAAAAAGAGGAATTCCAGCTGTAAGATATCGAATGAAATTGCGGCTGGAATTGAGATCTCATTCAAAGAGAAAGATATAAAATATCTGGAGTTTTTTTTTGTATCCTATACGAATGATCCGATCCGCAAGGACCATGATTGGAAATTCTTTGACCGCCTTTCTCCGAGTAAGAAGCGAAACATAATCAACTTGAATTCGGGACAACTATTCGAAATTTTAGTGAAACATTTGATTTGTTATCTCATGCCTGCTTTTCGTGAAAAAAGACCAATTGATGAGGGGGGGTTCTTCAAACAACAAGGAGCTGAGGCGACTATTCAATCAAACGAGATTGAACATGTTTCCCTTCTCCTCTCGAGAAACAAGGGGGGTATTTTTTTGCAAAATTGCGCTCAATTTCATATGTGGCAATTCCGCCAAGATCTCTTCGTTATTGGGGGGAAGAATCGGCACAAATCGGATTTTTTGAGGAACGTCTCGAGAGAGAATTTGATTTGGTTAGACAATGCGTGGTTGGTAAACAGGAATCGGGTTTTTAGCAAGGTACGGAATGTATCGTCAAATATTCAATATGATTCCATAAGATCCATTTTCTTTCAAGTAAAGGATTCTAGCCAATCGAAAGGATTTTCTGATCAATCCATAGATCCTTTCAATTCCATTAGTAATGAGGGTTCGGAATATCACACATTGATCAATCAAACGGAGATTCAGCAACTAAAAGAAAGATCAATTCTTTTAGATACTTCCTTTCTTCAAACGGAACGAACAGAGATAAAATCAGATCGATTCTCAAAATACCTTTCCGGATATTCCTCAATGGCTCGGCTATTCCCGGAACGTGAGAAGCAGATGAATAATCATCTGCTTCCAGAAGAAATAGAAGAATTTCTTGGGAATCCTACAAGATCAATTCGTTCGTTTTTCTCTGATAGATGGTCAGAACTTCATCTGGGTTTGAATCCTACCGAGAGGTCGACTATAGATCAGAAATTGTTGAAGAAACAACAAGGTGTTTCTTTTGTCCCCTCGAGGCGATCGGAAAATAAAGAAATAGTTGATATATTCAAGATAATTACGTATTTACAAAATACCTCCTCAGTTCATTCGATTGCAGCAGATCCGGGATGGGATATGGTTCCGAAGGATGAACCGGATATGGACAGTTCCAATAAGATTTCATTCTTGAACGAAAATGCATTTTTTGATTTATTTCATCTATTCCATGATCGGAACAAAAGGGGATACAGGTTGCACCACGAGTTTGAATTAGAAGAGACATTTCAAGAAATGGCAGATCTATTCACTCTATCAATAACCGAGCCGGGTTTAGCCTATCATAATAAGGAATTTGGCTTGTCTATTGATTCCTACGGAAAATTATTGAATGAGGTATTCAACTCCGGGGATGAATCGAAAAAGAAATCTTTATTGGTTCTATCTTCTATTTTTTATGAAGAGAATGAATCTTTTTATCGAAAGATAAAAAAAAAATCGGTCCGGATCTCCTGCGGGAATGATTTGGAAGATCCAAAACCAAAAATAGCGGTATTTGCTCACAACAACATAATGGAGGCGATCCATCAATATAGATTGATCCGAAATCAGATTCAAATCCAATATAGTACCTATGGGTACATAAGAAATGTATTGAATCGATTCTTTTTAATGAATCGACCCGATTGCAACTTCGCATATGGAATTCAAAAGCACCCAATAGGAAATGATATTCTGAATCATCTAACTATAATAATAGATAAGATCAACCAACATTTATCCAATTTGAAAAAGATTAAGAAGAAGTGGTTCGATCCTCTTATTTCTCGAACGGAGAGATCCACGAATCTGGATCCTAATGTATATAGATACAAATGCTCCAATGGAAGCAAGAATTTCCAGGAACATTTGGAGCATTTCGTTTCTGAGCAGAAACACCGTTTTCAAGTAATGTTCGATCGATTACGTATTAATCAATATTCGATTGATTGGTCCGAGGTTATCGACAAACAAGATTTGTCCAAGTCACTTCGTTTCTTTTTGTCCAAGTCACTTCTCCTTTTGTCCAAGTCGCTTCTCTTTTTATCTAAGTCACTTCCTTTTTTCGTTGTGAGTCTCGGGAATATCTCCATTCATAGGGCCGAAATCCGCATCTATGAATTGAAAGGTCTGAATGATCAACCCGGCAATCAGTTGTTAGAATCAATAGGTGTTCAAATCGTTTATTTGAATAAATTGAAACCCTTCTTATTGTATGATCATGATACTTCCCAAAGATCGAAATTTTTAATCAATACAGGAACAATATTACCTTTTTTGTTCAACAAGATACAAAAGTGCATGATTGATTCATTCCGTACTAGAAAAAATCGCAGGAAATCCTTTGAGAACACGGATTCCTATTTATCAATGATATCCCACGATCGAAACAATGGGTTGAATCCTCAGAAAAGTTCATTGATATCTTCTTTTTATAGAGCAAATAGACTTCAATTCTTGAATCATCCCCATCGCTTCTGGTTCTATTGTAACAAAGGATTCCATTTTTATGGGGAAAAGACCCGTATCCATAATTATGATTTTACATATGCACAATTCCCCAATATCTTGTGCGTTCGCAACAAAATAGTTTCTTTGTGTTTCGGTAAAAAAAAACATGTTTTGGGAGAGAGAGAGACTATTTCACCAATTGAGTCACAGGTATCTGGCATATTCATACCTAACAATGTTCCACAAAGTGGTAACGAAACGTATAACTTGTACAAATCTTTCCATTTTTCAATTCGATCCGATCCATCCGTTCCTATTTACTCGATTGCAGACATTTCTGGAACACCTGTAATAGAGGAACAAATAGTCAATTTTGAAAGAACTTATTGTCAGCTTCTTTCAGATATGAATCTATCTGATTCAGAAGGGAAAAACTTGCATCACTATCTCCGTTTCAATTCAAACATGGGTTTGATTCACACTCCATGTTTTGAGAAATATGTGCTGTCCGGAAAGAGGAAAGAACTGAGTCTTTGTCTAAAGAAAAACGTTGAGAAGGGGGAAGTAGGTAGAACCCTTCAACGAGATAGTGCTTTTTCAAATCTCTCAAAATGGAATTTGTTCCAAACCTATATGCCATGGTTCCTTACTTGGACGGGGTGTAAATATCTTTATTTCACCTTAAAAAACAATATTTATTTGATATTGAATATTCCCTTTCAATATTCCCTAAGTGGCAGTCAAAATTTTGTGTCCGTTTTTCATGATATTATGCATGGATCAGATATATCATGGCCAATTCCTCAGAAAAAGTGGTGGTCGATTCTTCCACAACGGAATCTGATAAGTGAGAGTTCGAGTAAGTGTTTACAGAATCTTCTTCTGTCCGAAGAAATGATTCATCGAAATAATGAGTCACCCATTCCATTGATATGGACACATCTGAGATCACCAAATGCTTGGGAGTTCCTCTATTCAATTCTTTTCCTTCTTCTTGTTGCTGGATATCTCGTTCGTACACATCTTCTCTTTGTTTTCCGAGCCTCTAGTGAGTTACAGACAGAGTTAGAAAAGATCAAATCTTTGATGATTCCATCATACATGATTGAGTTGCGAAAACTTCTGGATAGGTATCCTACATCTGAACTGAATTCTTTCTGGTTAAAGAATCTCTTTCTAGTTGCTCTGGAACAATTAGGAGATTCTCTGGAAGAAATACGGGATTCTGCTTCTGGCGGCAACATGCTATTGGGTGGTGGTCCCGCTTATGGGGTCAAATCAATACGTTCTAAGAAGAAATATTTGAATATCAATCTCATCGATCTCATCAGTATCATACCAAATCCCATCAATCGAATCACTTTTTCGAGAAATACGAGACATCTAAGTCGTACAAGTAAAGAGATCTATTCATTGATAAGAAAAAGAAAAAACGTGAACGGTGATTGGATTGATGATAAAATAGAATCCTGGGTCGCGAACAGTGATTCGATTGATGATGAAGAAAGAGAATTCTTGGTTCAGTTCTCCACCTTAACGACGGAAAAAAGGATTGATCAAATTCTATTGAGTCTGACTCATAGTGATCGTTTATCAAAGAATGACTCTGGTTATCAAATGATTGAACAACCGGGATCCATTTACTTACGATACTTAGTTGACATTCATAAAAAGTATCTAATGAATTATGAGTTCAATAGATCCTGTTTAGCAGAAAGACGGATATTCCTTGCTCATTATCAGACAATCACTTATTCACAAACCTCGTGTGGGGCTAATAGTTCTCATTTCCCATCTCATGGAAAACCCTTTTCGCTCCGC